CCAACGTTTATTGGTTAAAGCAACCTCAAAGATTTGGGACCAAAAGCGATTAGCAGTGACCATCTTTAAAGGTTTTTCTACAGCAGCACTATGAATAGCGCAAGGGCTATCAAAGGCCAGCCAATCCGATCATAAAATAAAGAAAAACCTCCCGGGTTGTTAGTCGTCTTTGCTCCAACTCCCTTCTACTCGTTCCACGCCCAATTTGATCAAACTCCTCTGTCTTGATTCAAGGCTCGGATCCTCTCTATAGAAGGAATTCATCCCAAAGCTGGGAACGTAGTCGCTAGATATAAGCTTTAGGTACGTTTAGTTACTCGACTAACAGGAGAGGCACGAAGTCACTTGAGAGAAGCGAAAGGAAGGTGCATAAGATTTTAGTGTAAGCACTAATATTGGTCTGAAAGCAATGAGCAGCAGAAAGGTAGCTTCACAGCAAGACCCTCTACTAAAGTAAGTAGAGAATAGGGAATTCGGGGATCACATTAGATTGAGATAGGACGAGCTAAGTCAGCAGCATCTTCTAACCTGAGCTGATATCTATACTCGCAAAAGCTCACTCCATTCAATTCCCTTAACTGAGGGAAGGGGGGTTAACTACTTCACCTTCGGAAATGCACCCTAAAAGACTACTTTTCTCAGTAGCTTTCGAAGCAAGAAAATAAGTAATAGATCTGACCGACCAGTCATGTCATCGTGGGACCTAATTTTGGGACAAATCCCGAATCCATGAAATGAGATATCGGTGCTAGAAGCGAAAGTAAAGTGCTTGGCGAATCGATAGTGGATGGTTCCCCTTTGACTGAAGATGGGGCTTCCCTTGCCGCTGCTTTATCTATGGGGCAAGCTCTCTCCTATCCTGTTAGTGCGCGTTGTTCGCTTTGACCCTTTCTATCCCGGGACGCTCCTCGTTGATTCGAGAGTCTGACCAGACTTCGCTCCTTAGTCTTTCAACTAAGCGCTTCTACCCTTCCTTCGCCTTGCAACTCGGCTATTAGATCCTTTCCTGGGATTTCCCTCAATTCCATTAATTAAGAGGGGTTTTTACCTCTTCAACTCGTTCAAGCGGCATGAAGCTCATCTTCATTGACTGACTCGGAAATGAGCCCGTCACCCGAGAAGACGGACTGACTGGCATCGTACAATATAGAAGGCTGATCCCGCTTTGTTAGCCGCTCCTTCATCTGTCAGTTAAGCTGCTGATAGCTCATTCCCTGAATCATCGGACACAGCCATACCTTATGTGAGTTTGTTTGCTGGAATAGAGGTGTCATAGGACTTCCCCGATTCAATTAAAGAAGGAATCTCATCTCTCTTCCAATACAAATAGAACAGGAAGAGTAGGAAGTCCGTAGCTTGTAGCTTGGCCTGACTGCTTCCTCCACTAATTGCCGGAAGAAGCCGGCCGTAAAAGAAAGATCTTCTACTTCAACCTGGCATCCCTCAACTGCTGATGCGGCTGCTACGCTTTGATTCTGTATTCCCTCTGCAGTTACTGGATGGGGTGGTATATTGGATCCAGACTGACCACCGTAGTAGGGCGAGAAAGTGATTGATTCAATAGACGGTTATCCATAATCCAGTCTGAAAGATATTTTCGATTGGGCTTGAAGAATGCTCTACGGTCGAGTGGGCTATCGCTCCCGTTCGCCTCAACTCTTTGGTTCCTCTCACGGTATCAGTTCAAGTCCTTCCGTTCCATCCCATTTCCTCCTATCCTGATGGTTGAGCTTCGGAGCTCACGATGTCAGAGTGGCTGTGGTGGGATGATCTAGCTGCTGGCATTCCTCGGAAATTCAGCCTTAGCTACTCGACTGCCCTAATTCGCCTAATGGTCCCGGCTTCTCCCGCTAGCGCTACTCTTGCTTTTGTGCCAGCTTGCTTTCATATGGGCGTCCGGGGGAGAAAGCCCTATTATAACTAGGCGCCTCTTGGGGTCAGCTGCTTGGCTTCGTAGGACCTCTCCTCGGATCCCGATCAATCAATAGCCGAAGTTATTAAGCCCAGGCTCGGCACTTTCGGAATCAGAGCTGGCTTTGTTGATGTAATAGAGAGATCGGTGTCAGTTTAAGCAGTGGAGACAGACTCAAATGATGTCTTTCCCAGTTCCCGCTGCTACCATTCTTGTTGGCCTTGGCACCTGCCGTCACATCCAGATCTGAGAATGGCGTCTATTAAGAGATTAGCTGAAATACAGTGAAAGCCAATTTCTTTGGCAGAGGCCTATTTACTTTAATTGAATCAAAGGTCAATCCGGCCCTCCATAAAAGCCCTCCCTTTGAGAATAGAGAGTGTTACCTTTAACTGGTCGGGATAAAAAGCACCTGCCTAAAAATGGCTCTAGTGCTTTACTTTTGCCTGCCGAAAGAAATGCATGACTCGTACCCCTAAAGAATAGCTTTCGGCATGATAATCAGGCTCCTATGAGGGCTGCTCCTATTTCTACTGAGGCTAGAAAGACTCCTTTTGACCAAGAAGAAACTATCCCTAACTAGCCCGCCGTTCTATAACCCGTGGAACTGGCTATCCAAAAATGAAATTCGATACTTCCGGAAAGAAAGTATGGTCAATCTCCCCCTTATAAAGACTGTCTTTATTAGCCCCTTTGCCTTTTCGATGCCATCTCTTGTTTCCCATTATATGAAACTTCCTCGCTCAAAGAGCGGCTATTCAGCCATCAGGAAAGACAGTAAGCCAAGAAAAGAAAGAAGAGGAAACCGTAGGCAAGGAAGAAAGAAGGAGAGGAGCGGAAAGGTAAATCAATAAGGAGGACTGGTTGAAGGGGAGCTTCATGAGCCAAGGAAGCTAGGAGGAATCAGTCAGTGCTGTATTACGAAGTAGTCCTCCAGCCGATGCTGTATTAGTGGATGGATTTGACATATTAAAAAAGTGATTATACGAGTCTATAGGTGCGAACAAGCTGGAAGCTCCTGCGGGTGGTCGATCATAACAGACTAATCGGCTCGATCTTTATCGTAATCGTATAAAGAGGAACTGGCCTCGCGTCAGATATTGGTTTCGCTGATCGGCGGCTTGCAACATCACATCTGGAACGACCGATCTATGAATCTAGAGCTTCCCGCGTAGCATAGAAAGACATCCAGAAAGCTTGAATAAGATTGTTAAAGGGTTTGAGCGTAGAGAAAGAATTCGAACTGAAAGAGTCTTTCACTCATGCATTTCCTTCAGGCAGGAATAGGTGGCGAAGGCTACTTGTTCCTTGGCGGGCTATAAAGGAAAGGGGTTATTTTTCCTTTACGGCAAGAAGAGTTGATGTACTTGCTTGTACTTCTCCTTCTTTGTCGAGATTGGGTTGGTGTTCAATGTACTGGGTACAAGAAAAGAATGCGAGGGTCGATGTAATTGACCTCTCGACAAAGTAATGTGAAAAAGAAACTAAGTCCCCTAAGACGGCTTGAGTTTGCCTGAGTCTGAAGGACTCTTGAGGAAGAGTTAGACGCTAGAGGATTTTCCATCGACAGAATTCGGTAGGAGACAGTATCATAACTCTGCTAAAATGAGAGTAATAAGCTCAATGCCCTTACTCACAAGAGTAAAGAAATTGAATTTAATCTCTCCAAGAGACTTGACCTCTAGAAAGATTTCTTCTCCGAAAAGTCATGACGCTCTCCCTTTAAGAGTTCTATCATATGTGAAGCCTTTAACATTATATCCTCCGGAAGAAAGTAAGGCATGACTTTATCCCGTACCTAAATTCAAGGCCTGATATCACAGCGCCTACCGGAGCAGACGCGGGAGAGACTCGTCACTGTTAACATCCTCTCCTAAGCCCGGTATGACGACGAGCGGACTCCTATTGAAGTTCAAGAGAAGAGGGAGCTCTGAACGTCTCTCAAATGTCGCTACAAGCTCCTTCAGGAAAAGTAGCCCGCCCTGAGCCTCCATGACCTACTACTCCTTTAGAGAAGAAAGAGGGTCACTGGCCTCTGTAGGGGGCCTCTTCCGGCGCGGAAAGAGTCTTCGCTTACACGATAAAATTTAGCTTTTATGTGAGAAAGAACTTTTACAGTACTACTATTACTACCAATCTTCAACGTAGAACAAAGTCAGTACTAAAGTACTTTAGTAGTCCCAGGCCTGATATCACAGCGCCTACCCTGCAGATGAAAGACTTTATCCTTAGAGGCGGCTTCTAATTGAGTGAAAGAATTCCTACTGTCTTACTAAAAAAGAAATAGCTTCCATTCAAAGAACAGTCTTGCTCTTAGACTCGCTACCAAGACTATCCTCTTACTTCCCTTCCCCACAGTGCTTTCTTGAAGTCTGAAAGCCCATTTGTGTCAAGACTGGGGATGGGCTTAGTCACTCCATGACTCTAGTCTGAGGATCGACTGACTGAATCGCGTGACAATCCTTAAGGAAAAAGAAAGACAAGAGCAGCTAGCAGCGGAGGATCTTCTATGAAAGCAAAGAACATACCGAAGCTCAGTACGCATAGAAGTAAAGTCTACCTCTTCTTTCTGGTAGTCGAGTGGCTTATAGCTTCTGGGACAACAGAAAGACAGAGAAATGACAGTCGATTTCTCTTCTATCCTTTCTTGACTCTGCTGGCATTCATTCTGCCTGAATCTTTTTTTTCTTAGGGTTGAATGAAAGAAGAGGTACAAAGGAGAGGACAATGAATTTCCTGAAGTGAAACAAGGATCTTCAGTATATGTTGTACAGTTAGAACAGCCTTCACTCACTCATTAAGGCATTACGGTCACGGGCTCATTCCGGAAAGGAATAGCAGGACGGGAACTCAATCAGTCTTAGATTATCCCCTCAGCCCCTTCCTTTACCGGCCGGAAAAGCTTACTTTTTTTCTGCAATTAGAGGGGCCTCTTTTATACTCAATGGCTTTCCTCTAAGCAATGGAAGGCGATGCGCTTACTCTGAACATGGATTGCCCTTTCCTGATTGACCTTATCGAAAGGATGGAGGAGAAGAAAAAGCTTTCTCCCACTGGCTCTCCTGTCCCCCAGCAACTCCCACAAAGGCTGAAGAAGACTCCTACCCTCCCCTTCTCAATAGGGCCTTCAGCTAGACTGAACTGACTGTAACTCGCTCAATCGGGCGCATTACCCAATGCTCCCTTCTTGAGCTAGACATTCAACGGCTTAAGAGCTACTTAATGAGGATTACAGCTAATAGAATAGAAGACAAAGAATGGAGCACTAAAACCCAAACAAGGCCCTTAATACTACCCGGTGGTGTACCAGAGCTGAGTCTGGCCCTCGGGGGAGGGGGATTACTGAAAATCTTCAACCGCTCCATGGATTTCAAACCGCAATAGAATCCGCACAAGACTTTCCGGGTGTGATGAAGGATACACTGCCAATCCCTCCGCAATAGAGATCGACAATCCGCGCCATGAGGATGAGTCGCCATGCTGAAAAATTCTGATTATAGTTTGAGCATCCGCCTCACAAACCACAATCTATAGCCTTCATCCCAAGCAAGGCTAAGACGAATGCCCGCTGTAACACTCGTACAGATTCCCAAGTCACAAGTAAAAGCCACCAACCACTGCCCACGGGCATCTCTAATGAGCCCACCAGCTCCAGCCTCACCCGGATTACCCTTGGCGCACCCATCCGAGTTCACCTTTACCCTCCGAAAAGACCAGGAAAGAAAGAGAAGCAAAGATGCAACTCAACTCTTAGTTAGTGATGCTTACCAATGGAGGATGTGGCCAGTACAGATCGAGCCAATTCAAAGACGGGGATTTGAACCCAACCCAGAAGAACCATCTCCATTTCGATTTAGCAAACCAATGCCTTAAGCCACCTTGCTCTTCTTCCAATCCACCTACCCAATACCAAATAAAGTTCTTCCGTTAGGCTCTATAAGCCCGAAGCGAAGATATAAAGCTTTACGAATAGATCCGCGGAAAGTCAGTCATTAAAGAAAGCCTGTGCAATCTCTAATTCAGATAGATTGTCCCTTCTTTCTTCCATTTCTTTAGGAATATATGTTTTCGAGTAGAAAGAATGACGAAAGAAAAGGAAGATTTACCACTATCATGGGATCCGTGTTAAGCATAGCCGCTGAGAACATCCTTTGTTTGGTGATGCCGCCAATTTGATTCCTTCTCCTAAAAATGTTGGTGAGCCCCCTATCCCTCACTCACCTCCCCACCTCGAGGGTGGGCCTTGTCCTATTGAAAAGATATGTCAAGTCAATAAGACTACACCAAGCCAAAGCCAATCTCGAAATGCTAATCCATATATATATGCTTAGTCGCTGCAACTCCACTCGTCAAAAGAACAATTCTAAAATTCGTACTCACTAAGAATGCCATTCCGCGCGGGGAGATTTTTACTCCAGAAGACCAGGTCAAACTGAATTCACGCTACCCAATCCGAACTCATGAGTGCCTATATTTATTTTAGGATCCTCCTACATCGAGACAATAGGAATTCCATACTTGTTAAGTAACAAATTCCCAAAATTACAAGAAACCACCTTCCCATCTCCGGGCTTCAGAATTTGGAGAATAATGCCTGAATCTAATTCAGCTAAAAAGGCTTTCTCTAAATCTCTAACTCGAATATTATTTCGTGATTTATCAGTTCCGATTGGAATAAGCAGCTGATGAGAGAATCGCGCGAAGGTAGCGCCCGGAAACTTAGAAAGAAATTTTCTGTCCATATCATCTAAAAAGAAGTTAAAAAAAATGGAATGAATAAATCGGACGGGAGGTATTCCTCCCTTTAAGGCCAGGTTTTTCCCAGCCTTGTCCAGTACCGGCGAATGACTGTTCAAGAAAGACATTTTTAGTTAATACGTACTTATTTAGTAGATTTGCGAGTGAGATCAGAATGAGCTCATCTTCCAGTTTTAGAGTTAGATATAATTGCCAATAATCGTCGTCGAGACTTTCGAACCTATAAAAAGTCAGACGGTCCATCTTAATAGGATAGCCCCCTAGCTCTTTTGTGACCCAAAAAAAAGAAAGCTTATACGAACCAGTAAGAATAGCCTGTTCCAGTCTAACGAGATTGACCCTATAGTAAATAAAATTTTATTTTATGAACATATCCTTTATTTCCAAAAAAAGAAATTGTCGTAAAGTAGACATGGCAATCCTTTTTTTTAGCCTTGTGCCTTTTTTTCGCCAGCCTAAAAAGGCTGTGCACTTCACTTCAGCCCTTCACATCAAGGTGACAGGATTCGAACCTATGGCCCTCTGTACCCAAAACAGATGCGCTGACCAGACTGCGCTACACCTCGTCTCACCCCCCTCAGCATATAGATCCACCCGATCGATGAAGACTCGAACCGAACTCGCCCATCCTTTTGGGCATAGGGACGCGAGAACCAATCCGAGTAATCAACCGCTTTTTTTAGAAAATCTGCCTCCAGCAAGATAGGGCGACGCCAAAAAAAAAGCCGTATAGTGCAGGAGCGCTCACATTTTTGGCTTCCTCTTTCACTTGAATTAAAAAAAATCCGGCTCGCTCCCGGCTACCTGTCCTTTGGACCCAAAGCCCGCTTAGAAGTGGATTCGAACCACTGACACAAGGATTTTCAGTCCTTTGCTCTAACCAGCTGAGCTACCTGAACCACTTTCCTAAAGTATGTTTTCTTCATCGAATAGCGCCCTACCTTACTTACCACTTTACTAGTAAGGGAAAAGCCCTTTACTAATAACTTAAAAGAAAGGGTTTCGGCTTTCGAGCAGCTCTTTCAACTGCCGCCTAATCTCCTCTCCCAACATGCTCAAGAACCGAGAGCCGCCCAGGGACTGCCGGAGGGAGCTTGCTTATAAAAAGAAGATAGGCCGGTCAAAACAACGCGCAACGGGCTCTCCGCTCACTAAGTAGTGCTTTTCTGTCCTCCGGGGGACTCCACCAACACACACCAAGAGGTTCTTTCTCTCACGTAATTTCGCCCGCCCGTTCCACTTCCGTGCCGGAGGAAATGGGATTCGAACCCATGATACAATCTTCTTGTATGTCGATTTAGCAAACCAATGCCTTAAGCCACTCAGCCATACCTCCAAGTTGTTGATCGGAATTTGATGTGCGGTTGGTTGCCCGAAGGGCTATCTGATCCGATCAACTGCGTAAGCCGTAGCGCGCTAGCGCGCGTACTCTCTATGAGCGAGACTCCATCAAAGTCTGCCACTCGTTGGGCGACGCCCTCTTTTCTATGAACACCCCACCACTGAATGATGAACTTTGCCAGTCTTCGCCTCCGACCCGACCAGGAGAGAACACAGAGTCAAGCCAAGCCCTTACCCGCCTGAATTGAATTCATATCTCCTTCGTCTGGTCGAGAAGGGAGAAAGCCCGGGGAACTGGACTGTGACTCTTCTAAACCATTACGGAGAAGTCCATTTTCGTCATGATCGATCCACGTCCTACCGTAGTGCCCGGAGAACCAGGCTTGCTTAGCTTACAAAGCTAGCTTACTAACTAAAGGCCTTTAGTTAGGGGCTTACTTAGTGCTTGTGCTAAGGTTTGAAGACCCCCGCGCTCATTTAGTTCTTGGCTACGAGTGTTGTCATCCAGTAAAGGATGGGAAAGGTCAGGGGCAAGAGGCTCTGGGGGCTCGGGGTTTGGGGCTTGTTGGTTGACGCTGGCTTCTGAGCCGCCGGAAGACCCAGGCTGGTCCATCATGTTATTCCCCACAGATGGCGTGCCTTCGGTTTCGAAAAACAATGGAAAGAATCGAACCTACTACCCACGGCAGATCAAATAATGAGAGTTTTCCCGCCCCAAAAAACAAGTAAGAACAGGAGATCATGATGTATGCTTACTAATCCAGAAAAATTAAAAAACAATTGAAAACACCATTTGAATTGAAAAGTTTTTCCTCTACCATAGTCGCTAAAAGAGTAGAAAGAAGAATACAGAAAAATGCAGGGGCAATTAATGTTAACTTCTTGAAGAAGCAAAACATATGATACGAATCTTTATTCATAGAGAAATGAAAATGATAAAAGTCAAAGCCTCAATTCAAGAGCACATTCCAGGGAAATAAATGTTGTCACAACCCCTTCTTGCAAGATCAACAGGAAGGAAAGAGTCGACGCATTGTTTCGCGATCTCTTGCTTCCTATTTCGCCAGGTCCATCGCCCAGGACCCAGACGGAGCTTCCGCGACACCCCCTTGCTACTAGATGCGCAACTAGGCATCCTTCTTTATTTTTTTGATTTCTTCTCAAACAGACCAAATAACAATATAAAAAGCCTGGGATCCTGTCCCTTGGACGACTTTAGTAATGGGAGAAAGGCAACTGGGCCCTGCAGTGGTAGAACCTGGTGAACCGGGCGTACTACTTGACTTGCCAAGCAGCTCTTTCTTCTCTTATGAGATTTCTAGAAAGAGGGAAGGATCACTCCTAAATGCGGCCTTTCTCTTATTTATATACGATACCATTCGCCATGGATGATACGATTCAAAGAGACAAGAACCTATTCTTGTTCCAATCGTTTGAGGAAAGCCCGTTTTTTTGTCATCAATGAAATTTGATATATGACTTATAAAACCTCATCTCGTTCAGTCTGGGAGATAGTGGAATTTTATCTTTCAACCCGTACATACACCTTTTAAAGGTATTATAATATATATAATAATGAAAAGGTATTAGTAGTTGTCACATCCTCTCTTCATTCTCTGCTTCCTTTCTTTCATCTGTGAGAGATACTGGATCTAATTCAGCATCTGCTTTCAATGGTTTGATACCCTCCCGTCCCGAGCTAACTTGAGAGCTGGGATACTCTGGTTGAATCGCTTCGCTCCGTCGGTGCTCTCAAGAAGTCGCTAGAATGACACTGACTCTTCTTGCATCGAAAAAGAGTTAAAAGATCTACCCTCAAGAACTTGTGCTACTCATGTTCTTTGCTGCTTTCTTACTTAGATTATTTATATAAATTTAATCAAGCCCTGTATGATATTACTCATCGGGTCAGTATGCTTTTCTGCTCATCAAGCTAATCAGTAGCCTGCCTGACGAGGGCTAGGCTAATTTCCACTGTTAACCAAAGCGCTAATCTCTTCTAAGCCCTTACCCTGCTAACTCTTTGAAATAAAGTAAACCTCTTTCATACTTTCATATAGGAGACAGATGAATTTTATCATCCCAAGGGAAAATGAATGGGAAGGGGGCGTCTTAGCTACCCTTCAGGCTAATTATAAGAATAGGATGACTTACCTTTACTGTAAGGCTTTTTGGAAGCCTGCTCCGAGTAAACTCGCGATTCTTTCTTTTAGGCGGACAATTCTCTATATCGACTATCTCGAGGAGGGAATTCCTTCATACTACCACAGCCTCAGCCGCTGCAGCAGTATCCTCATCAGATACAGATTCAGATACTACTCTTTGCGACATATGTTTAACTAGCCTTCGGGTGGAAAAAGATTAGCAGTTAAAGGAGCCGCATCCAAAGCAATGAAATTGTGTTGCGGAAATGAGTATACTCTTGTGGTAAATTTACTGGTATTCAATCAATTAGGTAACTCTTAGCAAGTGCTACGAGTGCTTCGTACTATATAGAAGTATGGGAATTTTTCCTCTTCTTTATATCACATCACAATTTTTTTACGATTCTGCTAATCCTTATGCTCTAACTAGTCTTAATATTCTACAAATTACAGGAAGAAAAGAAACCTAAGAAATAACTTCAAAAGAAAGAAAGGGAAATAAGAGGGTTTTTTTTCTCCTTACACTATTTGATCAAGGAGAAGGCGGGGGACCAGTAAAGCATCAACCATTTAATTTAAACGGATCCATCTTTTCTTAGTCCGATTCTTATATGTTGGGTGCCTCTTCCTCTTCCGCAGATTCGGATTAGTGACAAGGGACCTAGCTAGGCTCCTTGTCTTTACCCCAGAGATATCCCTGCCCTTTCGATCTTACTTATTGACTTATTCTCTAAACCACCTCTGGGCATATTCCTTCCACTAGGGGCATTTGCTTCATTCTGACCTATCTCAACAAGCCCATCTAAGAGCCTATTGAAATTCAATCAATGGCACAGCGTCCGATTCGATCACTCTATCGAGTAGAAGTACAGGGATGATTCAATCGATTCCTAAGACCTTGAAGGGCGAAAGCCCAATCGAACATCAATCACTTCACGGACGCTACTGATTGAGTAGCCAACCCCAAAACGCAAGAAGAAAGGGGAGCGGAAAGAAGCTTCACCGATTCCGACTCTAATCTCAGGCTTCATTGGTAAGGTAAGGAAGCTCCGCAGCTCCAACATCGAATCGGGCAATTCCTCTTCCAGCCCTTGTGACATCAACAAACAAAGCGAGTTGAGCACGAAGACTTTTTCGGAGATGACTTCTGTCAATAGGCAAGTAGCGCCCAATCGAGCGAGAGAAGATAGGGATTTCTCCCAGCACTCGAAGACCAAGAGAAGAGGATGTGAATTGGCTTGGTCTCGTGATCTCATCTACGCAAATGTTCAGATCTTTCTTTGAAGGCCGGTCCCAAGGCAATGAAAGGGATGGGGCAGTAACCAACCCCAAAGGAAAAGAGGATACGAGTGAACCCGCTTGCCCGAGTCCGAGTTGACGAGGTGAAAGAGTTCAGACTAGGACAGTTCAGGCCGGTGGAAGCCAATGAAAGGGAGAAGCGTTCAACCACTAGAGCAGAAGCCGAGTATAAGATCGCCCTTCTCTTCTATGATTCGGCCGTGAAAGAAGCCCACTTCACCATCTCTCTTGGGATGGGAAAGATCAAATGAAGCAAGCCCTCCTCAAAGCCTTTTTCAAGCTTCGAGGGAAAGTAGCCCTGATTCTATATCACATTCTTCAGAGAAAAGAACTGTCCTTCCCTGACCTACTTTGAGTCTCCGTAGGGAAACCGGCCTGGCAAGGAGGCTAGAGGAAGGAAACTGCTCAAGTGAGCTTGAAGCAACAAGGGCAGTGGGTTCAGTTCCCACGCGGGGAAGAACGTTCATAAGTAGAGCTGCTCCTGCAGTTCCAGGGAGATAATGTTCTAATCTGTTCTCAAAAGCAAGATGAGCTATGAGAAAGAGCAAGAACCCGGAGCGATTGGCTGAACTTACCCTAGCTCGAGCGACAGGGCGGTTGATCAAGGGATACCGGAAAGAGGCAAACAACAGAACCTCCGGGTTTGAAGCTTTTCATGTCGGGGCGAGGTCAATCGAGGGTTTTGGGTCAGTGAAAGCTCGAGTGCCCCCTTAAAAAAAAAGTCAGGTGTCGGGAATGCTACCAGTGAGGTGACCCGTTAGGGCGGATGAAAGAAGTTCTCCTGAAGCAGCGTCAAAGGCCAGGCCCTTCAACCAACAGGATTTTTTGTCGTGTAATTCGCATTCTGTTTTGGCTACTCACGAAACTCTTTATCCTTAATAGGAAGAACTCCCTTAAGAGGAAGGATACAAAGACCAAGCCTGTCTTTCTCTCTGAAAAGGGCATATGGGGCAGAAAGACTATTTTTGGGGACTAATCTGCTAATATAGGAATGAAGGAAGGAGAAGGCCTTAATTGTCTATCCAAAGGTCCGCCTTGGGTGGATTTAGGCGACCCTTATATTATCATATATCATATATATAGGAAGGTAAGCTCGCTACTGATCCCGCCTTAACCTGGCCTATCGCGAAAGAAAGTCCCCGAAAATGCTCGTTCCTTTGTCGTTGGGGCTAAAAATCTTACTTGCTCGTGCTTAGGAACTCAGTAAAGTGACCAGTCAGCGGGCATTGAGGCAGGCAGTCAATACATACAGTACAAGTGGGGACTCTTTTTCGAAACATAAGGCCCCGAAGGAAAAGAAGAGTAAGCCCAAAATCCCGAAGAAAGATGGATTTGAATCTTGTCGGAAAGCTAGAAGGGAGTCTTTTCCTGTCTGGGATCTCTGCAGACATCCGGATTGAAAAGGAGTTGGTAGGGTGAGGTGAAAGAGTCTTGGCTGAAGAAAGCGGCGAGAGAGGGGAAAAAGGAAAGGAAGGTAAGCATCCAGCTCTCAATCCATCTTCACTATCTTCCTTCCCTTCAAGCAAGGCTGACTTCATTGAATGCTGAAAAGCGGAGTTGAATTGGCACTTAATAGCCTGTAGCAGAGTTAAATTATGGTATCCCCTTCCCTCTAGGCTAACTGAACTGCCTTTCTCGAGGGAGAGAAACTGACAGCCAAAGCGTAATGCTTCTTTCATACTGGGATTTCTCCTGCGAATAAGGAATGAGATGAGGGAGAAAAGGAGAGTCTATGCCACCCCGGCTTCACACTGACCGTACTTCCGGCAAACAGAACTAGTTCTCGAGGAAGATTGGTTTAAAGCGGCAGGAGATGTCTTAGCTAAGGCTGATTTGCTAACTGAACTAGTCGAATTCCCTTATTCTGACCCTGCTGGGACTGGGTTCAACTCCCTTTCTTACTCTATCTATGGCCCATCGCTAAATGCGTACTTACTGACAGACTTTCATTCATAGTTTACTGCTTACTAAGCTTACTTCATGCTTTTCCTGCCCGAAAACAAGAGTTGCGGTGGGCGAAGGTATCAACCCATTTGAGATAGTTTCATCGGCCTTTGGTACTTCTTTCAATCCCACCGGTCTTCTTATTCAAGTAGTTAACATTTCGCTTCGGTAAGCATTCCGGATTCTAATCGTTCCAATCCGTCCTAGCTTTCAATTCGTTCTATGGAAGTCTTATCAAGCGAGGGGATAGGCTTATTTATAGGTGGGGGACCCTTTCCCTATCGCTTTTTTTATTGACTTTCTAACTCGCCCTCAAGGTTTAAAAAGGAAGGACTCTTGTATTGCGTCCATCGCTCTCAATACTTTCGTTAAATAAGAGTAAACTTCTAGAATCCCTGTGGTATGGATAAAGCCCGCATTAAAGACGAGTCCTGTTCGTCCAACAGTTTCACCAGCCATATCTACACATAAAGAGAGCTAGTTTCCCACCTAGGTGAACCCGAAGCTAGAGCACAGGTAGAGACAGTTGATTCTGGTGACCAAGAAGCAGGAGCGGGTAGTGGATTCTGCAGATTTATAGTAAGTTTGTTCTCGTCCCCACATAAAGAGAAACAAAGCGAGCAGTACCCTTTGGTGTTCTCTACCATGAGTCAAGGGCTAGGAATCCACTGAATAGCTAGTAACATAGATTGTGTCTAACAAGCTAAGAATCTCCAGGTCGTAAGCCTTTATACCCAGCTCTAGCTTTTTCTAATTCTATATTTCTTGACTTCATTATATAATATATTATATATATCATTCTCAGTTTCATTTCCTTCGAAAGATATGGCTTCTGGTTGTTGTGTCCGAGAATATTAAAAGTTTCCGCGAAGATTAATGATTCTACAGTGGCATAGCTCCAGACATGGGCTTCTTCCCTTCAAACTATGGGTAGCCGGATGTTTAGCAATAGGATACCCTTACTTACTTAAGTATCTCCGCACTTGGGCATTGTATAGGTTTGCCACTTAATCCACTATCAATGGTGGTGGTCCTTCTGTGTAAAGTTTGCTAGTGTGGATTCGCGTAAAGCTGCCAAACAACCTATTGACAAGAGCCTATTCATTTAATTCTTGCTATTTCCGCACCCCTGTCCGGTTTTTTGAGAAAGAAAGTCGAGACATTCAGAACAGAAAGAGAGTTATGGCATTTCGAATACGGTCCTATTGATTCAATCTTTATGCTTGGCACGGAACTCTTGTTTCGAGTGAAAGGGAGAGCAGTGGCCCGCACCGCATTCACAGGTGAATTTCCCTCTACGGGGCGGGGTGTGGAAAGCACTATAAGTTAGTTGACTTCTCGACTTCTTACCTGTATTCCTTCTCTTACTAGCCTAGCTTGAATATTTCTTTACTTTATAATATAAAAGACTAACGGCAAAGATTTTCTACCTCCTGTAAGCTCGTTACGCTGTTCGCCCACTTACTTAAAGACTCGTTGGTTCACGACTCTATAAATGAAAATCTGAATTTGAGTCGTTACCTACAGAAGCAGTTGCCCTTCTCCGGATTTACCCGGTGAGGGTGGCGCTTGTGAGTCAAAGTTGACACTTTCCATGTATGGATCATACCTTTGGCATCCTGGGACAGTAGCCCCAGGTACTGATGAAGTTACTCCCGGGTAGAGAAAGAAAGTGCTGGCAGAAAGGAACTCTCAAAGCATGGGGTTTCGCCGGGCGAAGCTCCTATCCCCAATGTTGTCGGCATTTCCGTTCTTTGCATGTTAGCACTTTTACCTGACCCTTCGTCACTACTTTCTGATCATGTGGATGCCGCTCTTAGAGAATCCGCGAAAGGAGACTGTGAGGGAGATGGGTCCTAGCTACTTCTTTCATACCAAGAAAGAGAAGAAGGGATGCTTGCTATCATTCCAGTGCCACTGTCCAATCAGTGAGTCCTCTTTATTTAATCTAATTCCCAAGCAAAGGATTAGAAGGTAAGGTGCCAAGTTCAAGGCAAAGCTTAGTCGGATTCTTCCCCTAGGTTAACTACCTTTAGCTTTCGATAAGACAGTTCAAGCAGAAGACTAACTTGAGGATGTCACGTGGAAGCTTTCCTAAATCCATTTGACCGGAGCCGGAAAACTACTTATATATGTAAGGATATACCACCAAACCTGTGAGCCGTCCCAAATTCAACAGATTCCACTATAGCAACTAAACTCTTCAGATCAGGAATCGCCTTTCTTATCTATTTTCTTTCACGCCCTGAGCCTGAGCTAACTCATTTATCTTTCGGTCTAGTCCAGTTCGGCGTAGCTCCAAGCGAAAACATCAAAGAATTCTCTGAGTAGATCCATGTACTGTCAAATCTCTTTCATTTGAGAAGCTTGCACTTAGGAATACAGGGCGAGGATTGTCAACACGAGATCCATTTACTTGACCTCGTCCTCTGTAGGGGGCACAGGCTCTACATCCTATTCTTGAACTTACTCTCGTCTCTTTGCTCTTTGTTTGACGGAGACAGAGTTTATAGACAATTGGAAGAGATCTGAAAGAAAGATCTCCAGAACTTTCGGCGTCAGACAAAGTTTTCGGCGCAGGTAGCCCAAGCCTATGTTTTCTGAGATCGACGTACGTACTGGCCGGCTAGCCAAGCTTCCCTTTCTTCTTCACTTAGATGCGGCTCGAGGGGTACTTTTCTGCCTCGACCGTTCTTCACTTCAGCCCGACAGGCTCCTCAAGGTCATAGCCCATGTCCTTCGCTTCTTTGCAATCGGACTGTACTTTCTCTTTCTTATCTCACCATCGGTGACGATTCTTTCCAGCGTAGAAGAAGACTTCCGGGCTACCCTGTGAAAGATGAGGAAAAAAACCTTCCATTGAGAGGACGAATGTCGCTCCATTAGGGTCCTCTGCCTGAGAAGGTTGCTGTAATGCAGGAAGTGGCATCTTTACCGAGAGTTGAAGTAATTCCCCCAGCCCCAGTTTAGAGATTTCGTCAACGGGGTCATGCTCTTTGAGATAGCGTTGACCGTAAATCCCTTAGCTTTCGAGGGATTCGGAGAGGTCTACGAACCTGTGCTTCGGCTTTCGCTGGCGGGCTTTCGTCATCCATCACTGTCTGGGCTGGGCCGTCGTTGTAAAGACGCGCATCCGTACAGACAGTATGCCTAGACTCCTTTAAAATAAAAAAAAAGGGCTTCTTGTCGGCAAATACCCAGTTTCTCCCTTCTCATCAACGTATTTGAAGCATTGATGAAGGGTGGAAGGTACCACGCTGTGGATCCAAGCAGGAAGTTTAGGAGGTGTCACCGTCAATCACGTAAGAAGTTACCTCAGTCTTCAGATCCCATGTTTGGCACACACAAGAGACGAATCTTGCCGATGGCTCTTTGCGAGTCGGCATTGTACCCCGGAATAGTCACCTTGGTCTGACTTAGCCGGCTCGTAGGAATTCATTCCAAGATCGGCTAGGGCCCGCAGTGGCATCACGTTGATGGAGGCCCCAGGGTCGATCTCTACCCGCGGTAGCCTTCTTTCTTTCGCCGATGTCACCGGTGAGAAAAAGAGGCCGCTTATGTATGCTTCTTCCTGTCCAGCAAGATAAGATGTCTTCTGTCGAGAAGGTTATATCTGCACTCTGGACTTTCTTCATTGGTGCTTCCATGTACTCATCTTCGATGCTTTGAACTTCCACCCTGTTGACATGTAGGGCATACTTTTCTTTGCTTCCTTCCTACTACCTACTAATTATAGGCTAAAGCCTCCTATCTACGGTAGCTGACGCAGCAAGACCCGAGGAATGAATCAGATACGGATCTTTTTCAGTCTCTTTCGCTGGGGCAAAGCAAAGAGGGAGGACTTTCGGAAGAAGGCGTCGTCCGCTGATGATCTTGAGGTTGGGAGGCAGGTCAGGGGGAGAACTAATGCTTGTGGATAGCCCGCGAAAACTCCTTACTTAGGCTTTCCCCCCGGAAGAGCTGATGCTACTTACTAAGATACTTCCGTTAGTGAGGAGAGAACTATAGGCTTTAGCCCAAAGACAGAGTCAGGGATTTCTTAACAATCTAGTCCCTCCTGAAATGAAATAAGACAACACAGGGGGTGGAGTGAGCCTAGAGTAGAATAAGACTCCCTCTTAAACTCTCAACTCATACCAGGGCAGGCAGGGAAAGACTGAGACTACCGATACCGAGCCGGGGTTGATGAAAGATCACAGGATAGATACCCTATGGTTTGGTTGGTCTCTATGCCTGCTTCACTTCGTAGCATTAAGGGGACAGTGCAATGAGGGAAATCGACTAGGAACGCGATGTCTTCCCATAAAATGAAGAGTGGAGGGGACTTCGACTGCCTTCTTGTATCGGGTGAAGAGAAGGGGGTGGTAGGCTTAGTAGGGCTCGAACCTACAATATTACCGTTATGAGCGGTACGTTTCAACCAATTAAACTATAAGCCCCTACGGATCTCTACATGCAATTCGCTCACTTCGGGAAGAGTGGACGGAAAGAGGAGGCCTTTGCTCTATCTGCTTCTTCCTCTTCCCAGGAATGAACAATTGGATAAAAAAATGATTTTCTTCTTTGTTTGTATATATATATAAATATAATAAAATAAAGATTAAGCAAGCGGCCCTTTCGTGACTCAAACTGCCGGTACGCTTTCCGGCTCGCAACGACTCAAACGGGCGGGGGCTATCTATTTGCTTGCAATGCGGGCTGTTCGCCTTTCGGATTCGGAAAGGGTTCGCCTATTTGATTTTTATTCAAAAGGCGCTACTAAACTACTCTAGTACAGCTAGTGTTAGTAGTACAACAGAATGCCGTTCACCCCGCAATCCCTTCTTCTTCAAGAGCTCCCTATTCTCTAGCAGCCCCTTCTTTCACAGCTCCTTCTCAAGCACTTGCCATTGTCTGGAAATTTGCCTTGCCCCATTCTTCGATTATTGGCGCATCAATTCCTTGCCTTTGCTCTCATTGCTGCTTGAAGTCCAGTCTTTTAAGTTAAGTGAAATCCCAAAAATGGAAAGTAAGTAGTAATTGTCGGGATGGAAAGCTACTCTTCAACCACTTATTTAAGCGCTATGCACCTAAGCTCAGTCTTTCTGGCAGCTATCTTGCTAAACCTAGATTCTTGCTAAATAGTTCCTTTTTCTTCTCTCTTTATGCTCGAAATCGTACTCATTCGACATCTAATTTCATGGGCTGGGCATACCTTCTTTAGCTTAGCTCATTTTTTTCTTTCTTTGACTTTGAGGAAGATCCCACGAATCGTCTTCTATCGACATCGTCTGCTTACTCTTATCGTACGCTCTTCTTACCCAACCCAAATCGTCTGGTACTTTGTCCGCTCTCCCTTTCCTGGTGAAGGAGAGAGAGTTTTACAAGCTGATGCAGCTAAGAAAGTCTCGTTGAAAGCAGGAACGAAGACTGTGACGACTATTTGAACTAGTTTCAAAGGCTTGATTGACCCTTGGGAGTGAATCTGGCTAGGGCGCCCTCGTAAGGCGTAGGGTAGGGATTTGAAACCGGAGGCCTCTCCTCATCTAGTTCTTTCGTTACGCCGAGAAGAAGCAGAAAGAAGCTTGGAAGAAGAGATGGTCAATCTTCTCTTATCTTATGGGCGAGACTGCTAAAAAAGAGGCTCTTTAAAGCCAGAACGAGTCCTCTCTTGCGGGAGGGAAAGGGGGAGGAGGTCTTCAGTCACTCCGTTTTTGAATTGGGTCACGAATGGTATTCGATTTCTTTTAACAGCAAAAAAGCATTCGAACTTGGGAGATGCGAAAAAGAATAAGGTTCTTTTTTATATTCCTTCTTCAAGATAGTACGCACAGGTGAGAACATCCCTAATCGAATGGCCTAGCTTTGCTTCTTCCTCTTTCTCTGCTTCGGTTTACCAAAGGGGGTGAGGTCGACCTTCTTTCGGTGGTACCTTTTCTGTCTAGCTCGTTCTCTTGGTCAAAAGCCACAACTACTCCTTAGTGGCCAAGAATAATAAGAATCGCCCGGGATGAGTGAGAGCTAAAAGAAAAGCCTAGCGGCAATTCCCGATCTTCTCTTGATAGAAAGATCATATCAACACCGAAGACAGATCGTAGTTACGAGGTATGCCGGTTGATGGATGTAGTTCATTCTAGAAGTAGTTTGTTAACCGAATTGAATTGTTCGGTCGTGGTACTTTTGCTTGCTATTCAAACACATTGTCGAAAGGGGAAGATCGAATTAGCTCTGGTTCAAGAAGCCTAGCCTTCTTTCTTCGTAATTCTACTGAACGGGGTCGATCCACTTTACTTTACTATAAGTAAGTCAAATCGGAAGCCGTTTCAGGTGCATAAACAAAAAGGCGCCTTCGGATACAGAGGGGCTACTCTAGTCACTCAAAGTCCTAGCTAAGTAAGGAACAGACTCTCCAAACAGAAGTACGTACTGCGCGGCCGAGGAAGCATCCGAAGCATCTAAAGTAGAATAATCCGAATCCGTTGAATAGGAAGCCTTTGATCCGCTTTCTGAGAGCGCTGAATCATTCGATTCGAAAAAGGTGGAAAAAGCACCAGCACCTGAACGCTTACTCTTACTGCTTCAGGTTCACCTCTTTTCTTAGGATTGGCTGCCCTGAGGTTCTT